TATCAATTTATAAGTAAATATCAATTTATAAGAAATGATTTGGTTGTAATAATCAAAGAGTTTTTTATTCAAAATCTATTATAGAATAGGTTCTAATGAATGAAAAGAGAAAAGAAGAAAAAGGCTCTTTCCATGGAATTCAAAAAGGGTCAAAGGTCTGATCCGGATGGATCGCGTGCTTTCCAATAAAAATAAAATGTTTGAATCCATAAGAAACTGTAATTTATTTTTTTTTTTTAGAATTTTTTTTTTAGGACAGTATTTTAGGACAGTAATATAGAATAGATCTCATCGAAAACTTACTGCAGCTTGCCACACAAATGCTAATAGAAAAAATAGTAAAGGTATAACTGGCATAACATCTACAATTTGATTTAAAAAAGCGTAGGACTCAGGCAATTTGGCAAAGAAAAAATGAATTGAATCAATTGAAAACGCAGAATATTGAATACAGATAAAAAAATCGATATGTTGCATAACAAACTGTATAATTATTGAAAATAGATTTATATTTTTTTTTTATTTATTTTTCAATTTTAAAAATGAAAAATAAAATAGAATGGGAATACATTATACATATAATAGAATTGAATTATATACATACAATTATGTATATAATTATTCCATACATCTTTGGACCAGAAGTTACAAAAAACTGATCACTTTATCTTTTTTACTTTTTTAGTAATCCATCCAAGAATGGCCAAGAATGGGGCGTGGCCAAGTGGTAAGGCAACGGGTTTTGGTCCTGTTATTCGGAGGTTCGAATCCTTCCGTCCCAGAACCACTCTTCTTTCTATACTCTATTTTTTTATTATCCTTTTCACACTCGTCCATTTTAAATGGTGCATCAATTTTTTTATTCTGTGCGGATTAAGATAATTGGTATTACTAAGAATTGAATCAAGGATTCAGTCAACTAAAAAATAGTTCATAAAACAAATAAAAAACGGGTATAGAGAAAGTCCTTTCTCTATACCTGTTTTTTACCTAACCTATAATATAAATTTATATTTTATATTCTAATTTATTACTCATACAAATAGTTTCATTTAGGGATTTGATCGAAAGGAATCAATATGGTATACATAGATTAGGTTTTTATTTTAATCCGTGTTTTCTTATATCATTTATATGAAATATATTATATATGAATATTATATATGAAATAAAAAAATAAATAAATATGTTCCCAGATGTATCGTTACTTGCTAATCTAATCATTTTGGTTCCAATGTATCTTGTTAGAAACCATTTATACAGGGTTTTCTTCTACATTTCGTTTACTTAAATACTACTTTAAATACTACTTTAGCTACTTTATTTTTTGTCATTATTACATAACTATAATATTATTATACATTATAAATATATATATATTGTTTTGTTATATACTTACTGAACTGTTTTCTTTCAATTCATTTCTTTCAATGAAACTGGGGCTATTTAAGAATAAAAAAATGACTATTCATGATTCCCTAATTGAATCAATTTTATATCGCTTTATCATATTATTATATTATGTTATGGTAAAACTTCGTTTGAAACGATGTGGTAGAAAGCAACGTGCGACTTGAATGAAGGACATGTGAACTGTGGATTTTTTATACATCCACCATTTCTATAGGACTGGAAGTGCTCTTAGCTCGACATCTTTTTTTATTCTGTTCACGACTATTATTATGTTATATTACTCCTTTTTTGGATTTTATAAGTCAGTCTATTCTATAGAATTAGAATATACCAGTAAATGGTGGAGCTCGAGTAGAAAGTATTCATTTTAGCGGGGTTCAATATCTAGGGTTAGTTTGAATCTATAATGTTCCAACTTCATCAATATTTTATTTAATATTTGTTTAATATTTGATTATATTATTTTATTATAATTTTATTATATTTTATTTTTTATTATATTTTATTTTTTATTATATATTTTTTATTATATATTTTTATTATATATTATTTTATATTTTATATATTATATATATATATGTGAATATATGATATATGTGAATCTATGAATATGAATAAATAGACATCTATGAATATGAATAAATAGACAATAATAATAGAAGTAAAAAAAAAAATAGAAGTCAAAAAAGGAAATATAAAAAACTAAGGTATTGCTGCCTTTTTTATAAAAGTATTTTTAGGAGCAATAAAATGTAAAAACCTAAGGATTCAAAGTAAAAATAGATCCTGAAACAAGGAAAGTCATTTTCTATTGTCTTATGACTGGATTCGAGTTCAAAATCCTTAAATATTTGATCTCTTAAAGACAATTTATTTCTAAAGACAAATAAAATAAAGACAAATAAAAAGAAGTGAAGTAGAGACCACTTATAAAAAAAAAATAAAGTAAATAATATAAATAAAACGACTAACCCCCCATTACCCCATTAGATTAAAAAGTTATCAACTTGAGTGATGAGTATTAATTCTTTTTTTTTTTTCATTTTGTAAAAAAAAAGTTGATTGAATGATTTTATGAACCTATTAGGCATTCTAATGATCAATAATACAAAACAAAACTAATGATCAATAATACAAAACATAGACAAAAAAATCGTTTTTTCTTGAGCCGTATGAGGAAAAAACTTCCTATACGTTTCTAGGGGATATAGTTCATAAAAATCTATCCCAATGAACCGTCTATCGAATAGTTGCAATTGATATTCGATCTCGAAGAGAAGGACGAGAAATTCTCAAAGTGGGATTTTATGATCCGATCAAAAATAAAACTTATTTCAATATTCCTGCTATTCTATATTTCCTTCAAAGAGGTGCTCAACCTACTAGAACTGTTCATGATTTTTTAAATAAGGCAGGGGTTTATCATCGTAATGAAATTCGATTTATAAATGATGATAAACTAAAGATAAGTGCACCCTAAATTATACTATTTTTTATACTTTAATACTATATTAGATCTCTCAAGGATATTGTTGTTTTATTCTATCTACACTTTTTTTTGTTGTATCTACTATAGTAGAATATGTATGTAGAATATGTATTTTTTGTTGGATCTACTATGTAGAAGTCTAAATTGTAGAAGTAGAAATTGTAAAAGTAGAAATTTGAGTGCCAATCCAACACGAGTCCTTATTTATTTTTTTTTTTCAATTTTTTTTCTAAACATAACATATATGATTAACTACTGTATATCAAACATGTTGATAGGAATATATATAAATATATTCTATTAAATTCTATATATTCTATATATAAATATAAAAATAAAAAAAAAAAATATAAAATATAACAAAATCATGAATAGGTTCTCGACGTTCCATTTCCATATAGATATATGATACTAGCTTTGAGCTTGGATATGGATTTGATTTGTTTTCATAATCAAATCAATTTTTTTTTTATTTTATATTGAGTTAAGTTAGTGTTTTTTTTATCTCGTATCTTATTCATCTTGTTATTTTTATTTTTTCTACACTTCATTAAATTTTTTCGGGTTGCTAACTCAAAAACGGTAGAGTACTCGGCTTTTAAGTGCGGCTAAAATCTTTTACATATATTGATGAAGCAAGAGATTCATCCATACCATCGGTAAGTTTGTAAGACCACGACTGACCCTGAAAAGGAATGAATGGAAAAAACAGCATGTCGTATCAATTGCTCATTCTGATCATTTCATATCTTTATCGTATTGGTACAATACCTTGTTTTAATGTTTGGTTGGAACAAAAAGAATTTCAAATTGATTGAGTTGATTGAAATATAAGGTTAGAATTTTAAGGATCCAAATCATTCTATTAGTAAAGATAAAGAAAAAGCAACGAGCTTTTGTTCTCCATTATTGGAATAATGATCTAATCAAATTGTATTTTATGTTAAAAAAAATACAATATTGCCTGACGCGGGAAAGTCTCTCTCTCTAATGAGAGTTTATTGTCTATTTTAAATGAAACCTAACTATTTTCCCTTCTATAGAGGGGAGATTCATATGTAGAAGAAGGGGCATATTGATATAGATAATTTTTTTATCTAAAATCAGAAGAGCGATTGAGGTTGAAAAAATAAATGATTGTGACCAGTGTGATCATCCTAAATGAATAATTCACATTAACGTAACTAGCCCCTGGTATCTATTCTTTTCTTTTGTTTTTACTAGAATAATACCTTGTTTTGACTTTATCGCACAATGTATAATGACCCAAGAATCAATTCTTTACTTTAGGTTCAAATAAAAAAGGTTCAAATAAAAATATTATTCATCATGGGTTAAATAAAATTTTTCAAATGGAAGAATTACAAAGATATTTAGAACGATATAGATTTTGTCACCATGACTTTGACTTTTTATATCCACTTATCCTTCAAGAGTTTATTTATGCACTAACTCATGATCGTGTTTTAACTAGATCCATTATGTTCAAAAATGTAGGTTCTGAGAATCCGTTCAGTTTCATAATTGTGAAACGTTTCATTACTCGAATCTATCAATCGAACTATTTTCTTATTATTTCCGCTAATGATTCTAACCAAAATCCATTTTTCGGACATAAAAATTTTTTTTTTTCAAATTATACTGGAAGAGGTATTTTCAGTCATTTTGGAAATTCCATTGACCTTATGCTTCTTAGCTTCTAGAAAAGAAGCTAATCAAAAAATAGAAGAATCTAAAAATGTAAGATCCATTCATTCAATATTTACTTTTTTAGAGGACAATTTATACCATTTAAATGGTGTGTCAAATATACTAATACCTTATCCTATCCATCTGGAAATATTGGTTCAAATTATTCGTTACTGGGTCAAAGATGCTTATTCTTTGCATTTTTTACGATTCTTATTTTGCTATGAAATTTTGAATTTGAATCGTTTTAGTTTTTCAAAAAAGAAATTTATTTCAATCCTTTCAAAAAAGAATCAAAAATTGCTCTTGTTCTTATATAATTCTCATATCTGTGAATACGAATCGATTTTTGTTTTTCTCCGTAACCGATCTTTCCATTTACGATCAACACTTTTTAGAATCCTTCTGG